GAATATCTGAATAGGACGAACCCGCCTCCGTGGATATCTTTGCTTCGGAACAAAGCAATTAGAATTAGGCTCGGTCAACTGGAATGTGTATTATCCGTATGGGAGATCTTCCATCCATCGACCTGAGACGAAGAGAAAGGTCTATCTATCTTCTTTAGTTATTCAATGAAACCAATGATTCGTTATTGGAGCAGATAGCAACAACCATTTCAGCGGACATGCGTATTTTCCGATGGATTTACATGGTTTCATTAGTATAAATTGTTTGATGTAGCGAGTAATAGGCTCTTTCGCCGTTCAAGAATTCTTGTTTAAGCAGTTCATATCATCCACACATAGTGATCTAAGATTTCAATTCTTCCATGTTTCAGCAGTAGCATATTGTTCCACGGAGTTAAGGCCAAAAAGATGGAAGAAACAAGTGTTTCCACGACTCTACCATCCGGCCAATTCTGTTCCACTTAATCCCCTTTTCATGGGCACATATCTTTACGGCTAAGGAATGGGGAATCTTTCTCCTGTTACATGAATCAAATGTTTCATTTCATCCGGGAAAAGCCATCTCTTTCTCAACAATGTCTTTGTCATTTGATCCAATAGCGTTCCGTTAGATAGGAACAGATTTGATAAATACTGATAACTCTCGGATAGAGTATTAGAACGGAAAGGTCCATTAGATAATGAACTATTGGTTCTAAACCATCTCTGGCGATGAATCAACAATTCGATTTCTTGCGTATTCTTGATGAACCAGCGTTTATATATAGATGTAGGAGGATTTGTTTGGGAAGCAATAAGCCCCTTTGACATCTCTTCATCTGCAAAGAATTCTCGACGTGAAAACACAGAGACAGAGGGCTGATCTTTGAATAGGGAAAAGAATGGATCCGCAGGGTCCCAAATGAATTGGCTTGTTCGAAAAAAGCCTTGTTCTTTGGAAGATCTATCTCGTGTCTGGTACTGCATGGTTCCACTCTGCAAGAACTCCGAATCATTCTCTTGAAGCTCATCCTCTTTATGATAAATGATCCATTTGCCCCGAAATGACCCAGTCCAATAGGGAAATCCCAATTCAGTGGGCCTTTCAATACAATCAAATAGATTAGGGCGCCATATTCTAGGAGCCCAAACTATGTGATTGAATAAATCCTCCTCTATCTGTTGCGGATCGAGGGCCCCTTCCCCTTCTTCAAACTCCGATTCGTATTTTTCATATAGAAATCTCTGATCAACGATAGAACAAGATCCATTTTGCATCATATCTAACTGATTCCTTGGTTCGGACCGAAGAAGTAATGTCACTCGATTATTATCAAACTGACTGCAATATTTTTCTGTCCGTGAGGATCCCGCCAGAGCCAGAGTGCCTTCTACTTCTAATAGTAATAATAGTAATAGGACATGAACTAGATCAGAATCATTCTCAACGAATCCATAAGAAGTGATCCAATTTTTTTCATCGTGTCTGGATGAAGACCAAAGATCTTGAGCGACCGATCCGGCAGAACAACTCAAAAGATAAAGAAGTATCGTTAATTTCTTCATGCTCGTTCCAAGTTCGAAGTACCATTTGTACAAATAAGAATCCCCTCCCTTACATGATTTCTTCTTCATATAGATAGATATAGGATCTATGGGGCAATTACTTAGAAGTACATTTTGTGTAACAGCCCTTCCTATCTGATAGAAAAGGATCCCATGATCCTGAACCGATCTTATCTGGGATCGAAAATCCCAAGTTTTTCTATGAAGAGCTGATCTAATTGTATTAGTTTCTATAATGGATTTCTTCTGTGTAATACTAATTGATAGGGCCTCATTGATAAGTGCTACAAGATCTCGCGCATTGGAACCCATGGTTATGGACCCGAATCCGTTAGTATGGAACATCTTCTTTTCCAAGTGAAATCCCCTAGTATATGAAAGAATGAAAAAGTGCTTTCGTTGTTGTGGAAGAAGAAGCCTTCGTATCTTAATGCATGTATTTAATTTATTCGGAGCTATTAGAGCGGGATCCACTTTTTGGGGAATATGAGTCGAAGCAATAACAAGAATCTTTCCAGTGTAACATCTTTCACAATCCCTGGAGAGATAGTTCTCTAATAGACCGAGGGATAAGTAATTCGACTCATTCACATGCAGATCATGAATGTTTGGAATCCATATTATGCAAGGAGACATTGCTTTTGCTAATTCGAATTGAAGGGTGATATCAAATAGGTCTATTTTCGGCGTCATATACATAGTTAGCACATTCGTCATAGTTAGCAGCTCCGTATCAATATCAAGGTCATCATCAATATCGTCACTATCATCAATATCGTCACTATCATCAATATCGATATCATCAATAAGATAACCTTTAGGCTTGTCATCCAGGAACTTGTTCGGAAATACCGTAATGAAAGGAACATAGGAGTTTGTCGCTAGGTATTTGACCAAACAGGATCGTCCAGTTCCTATAGAACCTATCACTAAAATACCTCTAGAAGGGGATAGG